AGGAATTATCTTGTTGAGACCCTATGAATCGATTGAAACCTCAGATTCATACTAGAACCACGATGATTCACTAAAGCCCCCAAGCTAAACCAAAAAAAGGTTCTCTGAGTAAGAACCATTTGATCATCACTTATTCAATTTCAACGAATAAATTAAATTACTAAAAATCCAGAGAAACATTTGTCCTTTGGTCAAAATAAGCATAAGCTGGATTTTGAAGGAAGAAAACTCTTTCGATTTATAAATTTATAATTTGAACTCTTTTCTTTTTTTTTGAGTCCGGTCGCGAGATCTGAATAGTAGGTATGAATCATAGTTCAAATATTTCTTGATTTATTCCATATATTCTGTGCTCCAGATACTAGAATGAATATCCGACGAGGCAGAACCATCTCTATCAAGATGACAGACCCATTCTCTGTACTATCACTAGGATCAATTATAACAAGTCACACACTCATATTCCGGAAATACCGAAACAAAGGAATTTCACGGTCGAACTACCAGAATGGCCTAGAAATCCGAGTCCTAACTTAAGCGATTCATTTTGGATTGAAAATCTAGTACTTCATGGCTCTTATGGACCTAATTCATTGAAATTCCATCCAGTAAAACGGAAGAATTATAAATCTCCAAAATAATAGATAGGAATACCGCAAATAGAGCCATTGCGACACCCATCAAAGGGGTAGTTCCCCATCCAGGAGCTACTTTACCATATTCCGAATTCAATGGTTTCAATAAATCCCCTACAATCGTTCGTCTTGGACCAGATCTAGAACTACCCTCAACGGTTTGTGTAACCATAAATCCTATTGCATTGGTTGAGATCTGTTGACTTTGTATACCATTCCGTTGTAAATAAACGATCTTATCATAGATCCATTGTGGTCTTGAAATTAGAAATTATATAATAATGGAAACAGCAACCCTGGTCGCCATCTTTATATCTGGTTTACTTGTAAGTTTTACCGGGTACGCCTTATATACCGCTTTTGGGCAGCCCTCTCAACAACTAAGAGATCCATTCGAGGAACATGGGGACTAGTTGAAGTAATGAGCCGCCCAATATTGGGCGGCTCATTACTTCAATTGAGATAATGAAAAATCATTTCATCTTTTTAGTCGGAACTTTAGGTGGGTCTCGAAAAAAGATAGCGAAAAAAATTATTCCTAGAGTCGAGACTAAGAGGAATGTATAAACCAATGCTTCCATAGATTCGATTGTGGTTTACAATTATAGCTTCCACACCTGTTCGTTTGGGATCATCTCCCAGATAAAGAAAGGGCAAGAGTCAAAGAAAGGGCGGTGATTCAACTCAAGATTTCTCGGGTACCCAATGTTGTATCAGACTACTTGTCTCTTTGTAGTTGGATCTCCAAGTTTTTGGAATGCTCCAAATTCCACTTGAGCATCCAAATCTGGGTCAATACCAGCAAAAACATCTCTGAACAAGGTTCTAGCACCATGCCAAATGTGTCCGAAAAAGAAGAGCAAAGCAAACGAAGCATGCCCAAAAGTGAACCAACCCCTTGGACTGCTACGAAAAACACCATCGGATTTCAAAGTAGCACGATCTAATTCAAAAATTTCACCCAATTGAGCACGTCTAGCATATTTTTTCACAGTAGCGGGATCGCTATAACTAACGCCGTTGAGTTCGCCACCATAGAACTCAACAGTTACCCCTACTTGTTCGACACTATACTTCGATTCTGCCCTTCGAAAAGGAACATCGGCTCTCACAATTCCGTCTCCGTCTACCAAAACTACTGGAAATGTTTCAAAAAAAGTAGGCATACGACGTACAAAAAGCTCACGCCCTTCTTTATCTCTAAAGATAGGGTGTCCTAGCCATCCAACAGCTATTCCATCCCCGTTGTCCATTGAGCCCGCTCTGAATAATCCCCCTTTCGCTGGATTATTGCCGATGTAATCATAAAAAGCTAATTTTTCGGGAATTTTAGACCAAGCTTCTGATAAACTTTGATTTTCGGCTAGACCGGCGCCAACCCTTCGATATATTTCTTGCTGGAAGTATCCCTGATCCCATTGATAACGAGTGGGACCAAATAATTCGATCGGGGTAGTTGCTGAACCATACCACATAGTGCCAGCAACAACAAAAGCTGCAAAAAAGACAGCAGCGATACTACTGGAAAGGACAGTTTCAATATTACCCATACGTAATCCTTTGTATAGACGTTGGGGCGGGCGAACACTAAGATGGAATAGGCCCGCTAATATGCCCAATGTCCCTGCTGCAATATGATGAGAGGCTATTCCTCCCGGAACAAAAGGATCAAAACCTTCTACGTTCCACGCGGGATTTACCGATTGTACTTTTCCAGTTAGTCCATAAGGATCGGACACCCATATTCCAGGACCATACAAGCCTGTTACATGAAATGCGCCAAACCCAAAGCAAGCTACCCCTGAAAGAAATAAATGAATTCCAAAGATCTTGGGCAAATCCAAAGAGGGTTTTCCTGTACGTTCATCACAGAATATTTCTAGATCCCAATACACCCAATGCCAGATAGCTGCCAAGAAACACAAGCCAGAAAACACAATATGCGCCCCGGCCACACCTTCGTAACTCCAAATACCCGGATTCGTGATAGTCCCGCCTGTAATACTCCAACCGCCCCATGAATTGGTTATTCCTAAACGAGTCATGAAGGGTATAACGAACATACCTTGTCTCCACATTGGATCAAGAACGGGGTCAGAGGGATCAAAAACTGCTAATTCGTATAGGGCCATCGAACCGGCCCAACCAGAAACTAGAGCTGTATGCATTATATGGACAGCAAGCAACCGACCGGGATCATTCAATACGACGGTATGAACACGATACCAAGGTAAACCCATGGAAATACTCCTTTATCAAAGAAAAATAGACACTATGTAACTTTATCGCATTGGAGACTATGCTATGGACCTCCCCTTTTCAGTGGATTATCTCGGAGCAAAGGGTGAATATTTATTCCATTCCGTTGGTAATAATGGAACAATTCTGTTCGTAGGAACAAAGAGAAGCAGATCTATTCTATACCCGATAAGTATCAATACGCAATGGGGGGATTGGTCCCATTTTCTATGAACGAATGCATAGATACTTGTTCATCATTCGAACAGCCCGACCCATTCGTCAGAATTTTCCTTTATTCATTTCGTATTCCTCTATGAACTTTCCAATCTATGGATAAGATCCGATAAACGGCAATACTATGAAAACAATAAACCCATTGTTACGTTTCCACATCAAAGTGATGTATAGTACTTACACGCCTTTTTCTTTCCCTTAATGCCTATTGGTGTTCCAAAAGTACCTTTTCGGCTTCCTGGAGATGACGATGCAGTTTGGATTGACGTATAGTGCGACTTGTCAGACATATTGGGTCATATGGGATTTCCCCGTTCTCTCCCCCGATCGAGATATCCTCTGTTTCGCCCAAGAAAGATTGATTGAACCATCAATAATTTGGAGCGTGAAGCGCAATTAGATCCATTTTTGGGGGGATCAATATTAATATTCTCAATTAAAATAATTTATGGTTGGCTTGGTTGGACCAATAAAATGAAGTATCCAGGCTCCGTTCAGACAATACCCAATTGGTAATATATGTATGATTACCACTTGTATCATAAATGCTTCCTATATTTATACCATATGAGCGATCTCAAACTGCGAATCAATGAAGAGACTTCATCGAATATTTGGTGGAAGACATGAAATGAATTGAAAAAAAAAGAGAAGTCGTAACAAAAAGAAGTGGTATTGGGATCATTTGTCCTATATGTGCAAATCGAAATCGGGCAGATCTTTACCCGGAGTAGAGCAGAAACCTAAAAGAATTGAAGAGGCCCATTCACGAACAAGAAAATTACATCGTAATTTGGATTGGATTTCGATGAAACAATACATCAATGAGAGGTTAGTTCGATAAGTTGAGTCAATTCTTTTTTAGGGAGAAGCGAAAACTCATCCTTCTTTAAAAATGGAAGAAAAAGTCCCTTCGTTAGGAATTCGAAAAGTCCTGCTATGAAATGCTATGAAAAAAGAAAGAGGGCTGGACTCAACACATTGATTCTTTTTTTTTCGCAATTTTTTTTTGAACCGTATGCATCCAAAGGTGCGTGTACGGTTCCTAAGGGATACAATTTTGTCCTAATCAACCGACTTTATCGAGAAAGATTACTTTTTTTAGGCCAAGCAGTTGATATCGAGATCGCGAACCAACTTATAGGTCTCATGATATATCTCAGTATGGAGGATGAGACCAGGGATCTTTATTTGTTTATAAACTCCCCCGGCGGGTGGGTAATACCCGGAATAGGCATTTTTGATACTATGCAATATGTGCCAACAGATGTACATACAGTCTGCATAGGATTAGCCGCTTCAATGGGATCTTTCCTCCTGGTCGGAGGAGAAATTACCAAACGTCTAGCATTCCCTCACGCTTGGCGCCAATGCGTTTTTTATTTGATTTGAGAGAAAAAAGAAAACTATGCCTTCGCCATATGGAATATGAATAAAAAAAATAATAAGTAATAATAGCACGGCACTTCGAGTTCGATATGAGCAAACCCCTATTGTTTTTTCATAACATGAGATTATGTATCGAGAGAGTAGTATGAGACAAAAGTATTTCCGATTTTATCTTATCTATCGGGGGTCCAGTTCAGCGTCACAAACTTTTTTGTTTTCATACTAGAAGTCTCTTTCAAATATTTATGTTATGAAAGAGTACTAAAATGAAAAAAAAAACAAGATCATTTTTTCTTTATTTGATCGGATCAAAAAGAAACTTTGGGATTGCTGAATCACAGACGAGATAAATATATAAAGCAACGGAACCATCATAGTATTTTTTAACTCCCCCGAAAGGAAGGGTGGTAAATGGATCACTTAACGATCTGGGTCTGATAGATCCGATTTCTCTCTTTCTTCAATGTAAGGGAGAAGTAAAGTCCATTGTGGAGCCGTATGCAATGCACAAAGGATGCCTGTACGGTTGTTGAATTCCATCTTTTTTTTTTCTTCTTGTTATTCTTTATCTCTTTCCTTCGCCCGATCGGGCGAGATAGGAGAACCATTCATTATGTTATATCATCAGGGTAATGATCCACCAACCTGCTAGTGCTTTTTATGAGGCACAAACAGGAGAATTTTTCCTGGAAGCGGAAGAACTGCTGAAACTCCGCGAAACCCTCACAAGGGTTTATGTACAAAGAACAGGCAAACCTTTATGGGTTGTATCCGAAGACATGGAAAGAGATGCGTTTATGTCAGCAACAGAAGCCCAAGATCATGGAATTGTTGATCTTGTAGCAGTCGAAAATACCGGGGATTCCACGTAAATCCGTGATTCCATTTCGAACCATAATTCGAATAAACCCCGATTTGATATTTTATCTTCTTAACCGGAAGAAAATCAGGAATAAAATGCGGTAAAATTTTTCATTTTAATTGTAAATGGAAATAATTCAATTCATAATTATCCGGTTAGGATCGATCTAAACCAGCCCATTCTGTATACGATTCAATATGCCAACTATTAAACAACTTATTAGAAACACAAGACAGCCAATCAGAAATGTCACAAAATCCCCCGCTCTTCGGGGATGTCCTCAGCGTCGAGGAACATGTACTAGGGTGTATGTGCGACTCGTTCAGATCATGAGCTGGAACAAAAGAAAGGAGACTCTTTTTCCAGTATCAATGACCAGTACGTACCAATAAAATGGAAGAACCCCATTCACTATCTAAACAAAAAGGCCTCTATTGTGTATGAAATTTATGGTTTCCATTGGTGCAAATCCAGTCACCTCAATTTGAGATGAGAAGCAATTCCCCATTGGTAGCAAATGGTTATTCATTAAGCGGGGAAAATAGTAGTTAAGATAAGAAGCAGAAAGATTATGCTCCTACTCTTGCAAGAACGGACTAACAGGGTCAGCTACCTAGCCAACCTTCATAATTAAATGCCGTTACTGTATGGGTGGATCTCATTGTGAAAAGACCTATTACTGGATAATTCATGGGTAGAGTCAAAGAATGTGAACTGTACAAGTTACTAATAACATTTGATTAAATGAGGGAAGGGGCTCCGGTGTATAGAGAGGACCTCACTGTTTAAGAAGTAACCATAGAAACGATGGAACCCACTATTTATTTATATTTATCCATTTACCTTTACTACTTATACTTGTACTTGATTTATTATTTATGAATTTCAATTCATTTATTTTAATTGACTATTTTTTTGATACCTAGTTATCGATACAATTTCTTATTTCGAGGTGAAATGCCTGGAAAAATAAAAAATCGTGGTTGGGAAAGTCATAGTAGCAAAAGCCATTGGAATTCTTATTTTATACATCGGAAGAATCAGTTTTGTTATTAATAGACCAGGAGAGGTTAAAAGAATGACTGAAAGAAAAGAAATCAACAATTAGTTATTCATAAAAGTTTCATTTGATTCAATGACCAGAATTAGACGAGGGTATATAGCTCGGAGACGTAGAACAAAAATTCGTTTATTTGCATCAACCTTTCGAGGAGCTCATTCAAGACTTACTCGAACTACTACTCAACAAAAAATGAGAGCTTTGGTTTCTGCTCATCGGGATAGGGGTAGGCAAAAGAGACATTTTCGTCGTTTGTGGATCACTCGGATAAATGCAGGAATTCGTGAGAATAAGGTATCCTATATTTATAGTCAATTAATACATGATCTGTACAAGAGGCAGTTGCTTCTTAATCGTAAAATACTTGCACAAATAGCTATATCACATAGGAATTGTCTATACATGATTTCCAATGAGATCATTAAATAAGTAGATTCGAACGAATCTACTGGAATGATTTAAACGAAGGTCCCCGGAGAATGAACTCCGGGAAGGTAGAGTAGAAATAAATATGTAAAAATGAACGAATACGTGTCAATAAAAAAAGATTGATTCTTTTCCGATTCTTTTTTTTTCTTACGCCGTTACAATTAATTTCTGGTTCTAGGACCAGTAGTTCTAGGGATCGACTCAGTTCTCTCAAATTGTTTCTCATTATTAAGAAAAGGTAACAAAGATAAAATACGAGCTTGTTTTATAGCAATAGTAATTAATCGTTGTTGTTTCAGAGTCAATCTATTCACTCGTCTAGATAATATTTTTCCTTGTTCACTAATAAATCGACTAATTAAACTCATGTTTCTATAATCAATTCGATCTCCCGATCCAATTGGGGGCAAACGCCTACGAAAAGATCGCTTGGATTTAAGAAAGGGTCGCTTGGATTTATCCATGATTTATTCCTTATCTCTAAAATCCTATTTCCTAATTCTAATTGATTAATTTGGGATCCGACCGAAATAGGATTTGATTGGTTTATATTTATATATGTATATTATATATGTAATTTGTTCCGGTTCCTTAGAAGGGTGGCACACACGCGTTCTGTTTGATCTATTTCTTTATCTCCTTATGAATCGTATGCTTGTAACAATAGGGACAGAATTTTCTCAATTCCAATCGACTAGGTGTATTGTGTCGATTCTTTTGAGTAATATATCTGGAAATGCCCGGTGATTCCTTATTAATACCGTTTCGGACACAACTGTTACATTCCAAAATAACTCTTATTCTGACATCTTTACCCTTGGCCATGAACCTCCTTTGGATTCACTTAACTCTTCTATTTTCGATCCGAAACGAAGAAGAAAAAAGGGAAAAACAAAATAGAAGTTGCTAACTCGAAATCCAATTATGAAAGATTTCGTTGCAATTGCAATCAATAAAGTAATAAAATAATAAGTAATACAAGCATTTCTAACTATCAATTTATAACTATCAATTATTTCTAATTCCAGTATAGTATTTCATTTAAGTATCTTGTATGATTTTGTTGTCCTAGACCCCCATTTGTATTTCCGTTTTGTATTTCCGTTCGCCCTCTATTAATTAGAGCCTGAACCCGAGTTTCGCTGAGGTTGAATCTACTTTTCTTCTTTCTCTTTCCTTCTTTATCCTAAAAAACTGAAAAAAGAACAAAACAAAGAAAGGGAGAAGGATTAGTCACAGATTATTTAGTGTATCTCTAATCTTCTTTATCCCTTCCTATGTCATGAAAAAAAGGGGAATGTCAACGCATCTGGGAATAAACGATTGATCTCTATCAATAGACCCGCTAAAGACCCGAACCATAGAGTACTCAGCACAGGTGCCACGGAGAGATATGTTTTTATATCTCGCATTGAAAATCCTCCTTCTTTATTGTAATATTGTAATACATATATGATCAGATACATATGTAGTTAAAGATCCCTTGTATGTGTACGCGGAATCCTATGTATATAATCCTTTCATTATATGTTATATGAGATATGAGACCAAAAAGAAGAAATGGCAAGATAAATTTGAATTGTATATCAATGGAGGAAATAACGATGTGGAAAACAAAACGGGGATTCTCTACAATGACACTGTAGGCCAATTGAAAGGGATGTAGCGCAGTTTGGTAGCGCGTTTGTTTTGGGTACAAAATGTCACGGGTTCAAATCCTGTCATCCCTACCTATTACTTCTCCCAGGAGCAGTAACGCAGGATCAATTGAGATCCATTAAACTTGGACATACATACTCTTTGAGTTTATGATACTATACGCATGCAAAATGCATTGGGGGGTACAAATCCTTTTCTTTACGGTCCTATCTATTGTGATAAGAAAGCGCTCTTAGTTCAGTTCGGTAGAACGTGGGTCTCCAAAACCCGATGTCGTAGGTTCAAATCCTACAGAGCGTGATTTCGTTCTTCTTACTTCCTTCTTAAGTCGAATTACAATGAAACAACTTCACTAACTTGAACAGCAACCCCAATTTGACCTCCTGCGGATTAAAGAAAGGAGGAGGTCAATCAAAAAAAAGATGTTACTTAATCAAAGGTCCAGCTGATCACCGCGTCTGTATTGTAAATATGCAGTTACGAATAATCCAGCCAAAGTAATAGGAATAAGACCTAACACGATTCCAAATAGTAAAACTTCAATCATTTCAATTTGTTTGAAAGAGGAAAAAAGAGAGGTAATATCTATCCCTAAATATTAATCCGAATCGCCCATGAATCTCAATAACCAAGAATTTACAATTGACGCGGGAAGGAACTATAGACTACCTGTACTCTCACATAAACATTTAGTTTTATGGATTGTTAATTAATATGAATTTCAAATAAGTCGTATCTTGCTCAGACCAATAAATAGAGCTGGGGTTATAGTTGAAGCTGCCAGTAGAAAACCGAAATAACTCGTTATAGTAGGCATGAAGGAGCTAAATGAGATACGTTCTTTTTATACATATGTTTATAAAACACTTACCTAAGTTTCAATTTTTTGAAAGATCCGAGGATAAGAAAAAATCCCAATTGACAGAATCAGTCCCAATTGAAAGTTTTTGATTCATGAGTCATTATTCATTATAGACGCACTAACAAAGATAGAGTGACAAACGTAGAAAAAAAAAGATTGATTCATCATATGTGACATCTACCGATCACATGATTCCAAATCAACAGATTCATTGAGCAACTCTTGCGTAAAGTAAAAAGTAATAAGAAGTAAGAAGTTTGTCGCGGAACTTCATTCACAAATGAAACTCTCTTTGAATCACTATGGAATAAAATTTGAAAATCATTTCTATTTTGATCATTTCTTTTCTGTTTCAATTGTAGCGAATACATTTTCTATTTTGGAACGACCGACCTTAATAACACCTTTTACTTTAACTCATTAGATTCAGTAGTGGGTTCATTAATTGCACATAATATCTCAAACGAAGAGAAAAAAGTCTCGCACGATCGCTCGAAGAAATAAAACCTTTATTTTGGTCCAACTCAATTCTAAGACTAGTAATTTCATTATCTTTTCCTTTTAGATTCTACATTCTATCTTTCCATAGAATTCTATTAACATTATGTTATGGAGTCCCATCCTTGTAG